TTCTTGTGAAATAGAAGAGATGTTTCATTCGAAATTAGGAGTTTCGAGTTATAAAATGAATCAATGGAAAGGATGGTTGAAAGGCTGTAATCACTACGATTTATCTCAGATGAGATGGTCTAGATTAATATCAGAAAAGTGGCGAAATAGAGTTCGCCACTGTCGTATGACGAAAAAGGAAAATTTAAGCAAACGGCATTCATATGAAAAAAACGAATTAATTGATTCCAAAAAACAACAAAAAATTGAAGTCTATTCATTAGTGAATAAATCGAATAAAAAAGATAATTTTCAAAAATACCATATATATGATCTTTTATCATATAAATTTTTAAATTATGATTATGAAAATAAAACAGAATGCTTTTTTTCTAGATTTCCGTTTCAAGGAAATAAGAACCAAGAGATTTCTTATAACACACATAAAGACACACTTTTTGATATGCTGAAGAGTATTTATATCAATAATTTTCTAGGAAAGGTAGATATTCTACCTATGGAAAAAACTGCGGATAGAAAATATTTTGATTGGAAAATTATCAATTTTTCTCTTATACAAAGGGTAGATGTTGAAACCTGGATCGCGATCGATATTAATATAAATCAAGATACTCCGATTGGTACTAATAATTCTCAAATAATTAATAAAAAAGATCTTTTTTATCTTATTATTCCAGAAATCAATCCAACAAACTCCCACAAAGTATTTTTTGATTGGATGGGAATGAATGAAAAAATGTTAAAGCATCCCATATCGAATCTTGAACTTTGGTTCTTCCCAGAATTTGTGTTACTTTATAATGCATATAAAACGAAACCTTGGTTTATACCAAGTAAATTACTTCTTTTAAATTTGAATAGAAATAAAAAAAGTAGTGAAAATAAAAAGATCAATGAAAAGCAAAAAAGAAGTTTTTTGATACCATCGACTAAAAATCATCGAAATCAGGAACAAAAAGAATCCACAAGCCGAAGATACCTTCGCTCTATTCTTTCACAAGAAAAAGACATTGAAGAAAATTATGAAAGATCAGACATGAAAAAAGGGAAAAAGCAAAAACAATACAAAAGTAACACAGAAGTAGAACTAGATTTATTCCTGAAACGTTATTTGCTTTTTCAATTGAGATGGGACGATACTTTGAATCAAAAAATGATCAATAATATCAAGGTATATTGTCTCCTCCTTAGACTAATAGATCCAAGAAAAATTATTATATCCTCAATTCAAAAGAGAGAAATTAGTTTGGATATAATGTTGATTCAGAAGAGTTTAACTCCTACAGAATTGATGAAAAAGGGAGTATTGATTATAGACCCCATTCATTTGCCTGGAAACGACGATGGACAATTGATTATGTATCAAATCATAGGTATTTCCTTATTTCAAAAGAGTAAGCACCAAACTAATCAAAAATACCAAGAACAAGGATATGTTTCTAAGAATAATTTTTATGAAGCTAGTTCACCACATCAAAGAATAACTGAAACTAGGCACAAAGCTCATTTAGATTTGCCTGTTCCTGAAAATATTTTATCGTTTAGATGTCGTAGAAAATTGAGAATTCTGATTTGTTTCAATTCAAAGAGTAGGAATGGTGTAGATAGAAATTCAGTATTTTGGAACGAGAAGAATGTAAAAAACAGCAACCAAGTTTCGTCTGATAATAAACATCTGGATAGAAAGAAAAATAAATTAATTAAATTAAAGCTTTTTCTTTGGCCTAATTATCGATTAGAAGATTTAGCTTGTATGAATCGTTCTTGGTTTGATACCAATAATGGCAGTCATTTTTGTATATTAAGGATAGAGATGTATCCACGAATTAAAAATTCGTGAATAATACACTTTTTAACTATATATATGCTTACTATATACTTATATACTTACTATATGCTTATAGAGTATATGAAAGTAACCAAATACACACATCACATGTCTTACATTTCATTCGAATAGCTAATACGAAATTTGTCTCAATTAGATCGCAAAAGAAATCAACAGAACCTGCTTCATTTTCGGTCTAAATTCTTCGATGCGAAAAAAAAAGTACCAATCCTTTTCTATCCTCTATCTAAATCCAATTTTAAATTGGTTGGATTGATTGATTTTACTTCAGAAAATTTAGGAGTTCATAAATTGTATATACCACATTAAAATGAATAGCATTATTATTACTGATCAGTAAAATCCATATCTGTAAAAAAAGGGAGCAAAGGCATTTTTTATGGTCAAAAATTCATTCATTTCGATTATTTCTCAAAAAGAAAACGAAGAAAACAGAGGGTCTGTTGAATTTCAAGTATTCAGTTTCACCACTAAAATAAGGAGACTTACTTCACATTTGGAATTGCACAAAAAGGACTCTTCATCTCAGAGAGGTTTGCGAAAAATTTTGGGAAAACGTCAACGGCTGCTGGCTTATTTGTCAAAAAAGAATATAGGGCGTTATAAAGAATTAATCGGTGAGTTGGGTATTCGAGAAATAAAAACTCGTTAATTTGAAGTGTGATACCATTTAAACTTATTCATTTCCATTTTGATAAACTTCTTTTTACTTTCAGAAACGCACGGAAGAACAACTCGAGAAAAAAAAACTTATGATTGCATCAACTACAAGAAAAGACCTCATGATAGTCAATATGGGCCCTCACCACCCATCAATGCATGGTGTTCTTCGACTGATAATTACTCTCGACGGTGAAGATGTTATTGACTGTGAACCAATATTGGGTTATTTACATAGAGGGATGGAGAAAATTGCGGAAAATCGAACAATTATACAATATTTGCCTTATGTAACGCGTTGGGATTATTTAGCTACTATGTTCACAGAAGCAATAACTGTAAATGGACCGGAACAGCTAGGTAATATTCAAGTACCTCAAAGGGCTAGCTATATCAGAGCTATTATGTTGGAATTGAGTCGTATCGCTTCCCATTTGTTATGGCTTGGCCCTTTTATGGCAGATATTGGGGCACAGACTCCTTTCTTCTATATTTTTCGAGAACGAGAATTGATATATGACCTATTCGAAGCTTCCACCGGTATGCGCATGATGCATAATTATTTTCGTATCGGAGGAGTAGCTGCTGATCTACCTCATGGCTGGATAGATAAATGTTTGGATTTTTGCAATTATTTTTTAACCGGGGTTGCTGAATATCAAAAGCTTATTACACGGAATCCTATTTTTTTAGAACGAGTTGAAGGCGTAGGCATTATTGGCGCAGAAGAAGCACGAAATTGGGGTTTATCAGGATCAATGCTACGAGCTTCCGGAATACAATGGGATCTTCGTAAAGTTGATCGTTATGAGTGTTACGATGAATTTGATTGGGAGGTTCAATGGCAAAAAGAAGGGGATTCATTAGCGCGGTATTTAGTACGAATCAGTGAAATGACAGAATCCATAAAAATTATTCAACAGGCCCTGGAAGGAATTCCAGGGGGACCCTATGAGAATTTAGAAATCCGACGCTTTGATAGAATAAAAAACCCTGAATGGAATGATTTTCAATATCGATTTATTAGTAAAAAACCTTCTCCAACTTTTGAATTGTCGAAACAAGAACTTTATGTAAGAGTTGAAGCACCAAAAGGCGAATTGGGAATTTTTATGATAGGAGATCGGAGTGTTTTTCCTTGGAGATGGAAAATTCGACCACCGGGTTTTATCAACTTGCAAATTCTTCCTCAGTTAGTTAAAAGAATGAAATTGGCTGATATTATGACGATACTAGGTAGCATAGATATCATTATGGGAGAAGTTGATCGTTGAAATGATAATTGATACAACTGAAATACAAACTATCAATTCTTTTTCCAGATTGGAATCCTTAAAAGAGGTCTATAGGATCATATGGATGCTTGTCCCTATTTTTACTCTTGTATTAGGAATCACACTAGGTGTACTAGTAATTGTTTGGTTAGAAAGAGAAATATCTGCAGGAATACAACAACGTATTGGACCTGAATACGCTGGGCCTTTAGGAATTCTTCAAGCTCTAGCAGATGGTACAAAACTACTTTTCAAAGAGAATCTTCTTCCATCTAGAGGCGATACTCGTTTATTCAGTATCGGGCCATCCATAGCGGTCATATCCATTTTACTAAGTTATTCAGTAATTCCTTTTAGCTATCGACTTATTCTAGCTGATCTTAGTATTGGTGTTTTTTTATGGATCGCCGTTTCAAGCCTTGCTCCCGTTGGACTTCTTATGTCGGGATATGGATCAAATAATAAATATTCCTTTTTAGGTGGATTAAGGGCTGCTGCTCAATCAATTAGTTATGAAATACCATTAACTCTATGTGTATTATCAATATCTCTACGTGTGATTCAGTGAGACATAAAAATTCCCCTATTTCTTTTAATTTCTAGCAAGAAAGTTAAATGAACTGAATATCTATTTTATATTTTTTTATTCATCATTGGGGTTGATAAAATAAACCAGATAGTTATATGAGTGAAATAAAACGGCTTAAAGATTTGCTGTTAAAGGAATTCAATCTCATTTCCTATGTACAAGAATTAAGTGAAAGTAAAGACATAAGCAGTCGAGACTGTTTACCCCAAGATTAGTTGATTAGTCATCATGACTTGAAGCGGGTTCAAAAGATCAACTTATGGGGTTTTTACCATCTATTAACATAGCGATTGCCCCAATGGGAGATTCAAACAAAATGAGTGAATGGTTAGGAAGACCAAGATACACAAAGGATTAATAATAGATATTCTGGAAATTATCCAATAGGATATTTCTTTATAGAAAAGGAATTTGAGTTCGGGCTTTAAGTTGGTAGAAATTATTAAGAAGTACCCCCCACAATTTCGATCTAGAGTATGTTCCTATCCACCGATTAAGTAAATAACTATCAAGAACGAAGAAATCTTTTACTTTAGATAACGTCCCCTTTTTTTTGAGAAAGGAGAATAGGAACGAAATAAAATAGAAAGACTAGAATTGCAAAAAGAGATCTTTTTTTTTTATTCAT